GCCCTCCCCCTACATATTTAATTTCTTCTCCTATACAAAAACCAGCAAGACCTACCCCATTGGTAATTCCATCAATGACACCCTTATCGAAAAACTGCGTTAGTTCGGTTAATCCTCTTATACCCAGGGTAAAGACCCTAGTATAGAAAATATCTATATAACCGCGATTATATGACCAACTGTATATCTTTTTTTTTACTTGATCCAAAAAATACTTTTTCGGACTCTCTTTTACAAGGGAATTTTTAAAATATAAATTCTGAAAAAAAGAATAAGCAGATCCATAGAAGATATATGCTATGAATAGACCAAACATAGCTAGACTTACAGAAGAAATTGCATTAGTGATAAATTCATATGAATTTATGGAAGAATTAGAACTTTCCTGGAAAAAGCTTATTGAGGGAGTTAACCACTTTGATAATATGGTTAACTCCGCTATTCCATTATCCATTACTCCATTATCAAAATGGATTCCTATGGATCCAATGAACAAAGTAAAAAGCAGTAATATAAAAAGAGGGAATAGCATAGTATTTCCCGTTTCATGAGGATAGACAAAAGTGTTTTTAACCCCAAAGGAAGTACTAAAGGACCCTATCCTATTTCTTGTATTACCATGAATTTTGGATATATTTTGTGAAAAAAAAGAAACTCCACTCTTCGTTGTTGATAAAATGAAATCTCTATTCACTCCTTTGGGTATCCTTTTTCCCCATAAGGATATTGAATACAACGAGCCCTCTTTAGTGCTACTGTAATTTTGAAAATGAACACGCAGGTACCCATCAAAAGTAAGTAAATATATCCGAAACATATAAAACGCAGTTAATCCTGCAGTAAAAGAGGCTATTATTCCAAAAAAGGGTGAATACAACCAACTATTACTAAGGATTTCATCTTTGGACCAGAAGCAAGCAAGAGGTGGAATACCACAAAGAGAAAGCGTACCCCATAAAAAAGTAGTTCTTGTAATTGGAACGTATTTTCTTAAACCACCCATAAGAACCATATTCTGACTTTTATCTGGTGAATATCCAACAAGAGGTTCCATTGAATGAATAACGGATCCGGATCCCAAGAACAATAAAGCTTTCGAATAAGCATGAGTGATCAAATGGAATAAAGCAGCTTGATAAGAACCTATACCTAGAGCTAACATCATATAACCCAATTGAGACATTGTAGAATAGGCTAAGCTTCTTTTAATATCTCTCTGAGCAAGAGCTAAAGTAGCTCCTAAGAAGAGTGTTATTGTACCTACTAAAGAAATGAAACTCATTATTAAAGGTAGGGATATGAAAAGAGGAAGAAGTCGAGCTAGAAGAAAAATCCCCGCAGCAACCATAGTTGCTGCGTGTATAAGAGCCGAAATGGGAGTGGGTCCTTCCATAGCATCGGGTAACCATACGTGAAGAGGGAATTGTGCAGATTTTGCAACTGCACCAAGGAATAATAAAAAAGCACACAAAGTAGTAAGTAAGGAATTAATCCCATTATTAGGAATCCAGTTATTAGCTATTTTGAACAAATCCCGAAACTCTAAACTACCTGTTATCCAAAAAAAACCTAAAATTCCTAATAACAGACCAAAATCCCCTACACGATTAGTTACAAAAGCTTTTTGACAAGCACTCGCTGCAATTGGCCGTGTAAACCAAAAGCCTATCAATAAATAGGAACACATTCCCACAAGTTCCCAAAAAAAATAAATTTGTATCAAATTGGAACTAGTAACCAATCCCAACATGGAAGTATTGAAAAAACTTATATAAACAAAAAATCTCAAATATCCTTCATCGTGAGACATATAATCGTCACTATAAATAAGAACGAGGATTCCTACTGTAGTAATTAGTATTAACATAATAGAAGTAAGCGGGTCGATCAAGTATCCAAATTCTAAGGAAAAATCATTATTGACGGTCCAAGACCATAGATATTGATAGATAGAACTTCCATTTATTTGTTGAATAGATAGGTGAACTGAGAATACCATAGCTATACTTAAGAGTAAAACACTAGGAAAAGCCCATATGCGACGAAGATTTTTTGTTGCTGTCGGAATAAGAATAAGTCCAAACCCCATTGACATAATAACTGGAAGTGGGAGAAGAGGGATTACCCATGCATATTGATATGTATGTTCCATAAGAAAAGAAATGGAAATTTTTACTTCAATTTTTTTATAAAATAAAATTGTTTCCGATTCACCAAACCAATTCTTATCTCTTTCTGAAGGAATAAAAAAAAAAAAAAGAATAAGACAAAATACTGGAATTCTTCATTTTTCCAAATTTCTCTCATTGAAATAATCAAAAATGAAGAATGGGTTTACTTGGTTAAATTCAAAAAGTTAATCAAATAACTTTGTTACTTAGTTATTATCTAAAGAAGGATATTTATTAAAATATAAAAAAGGATTGAATCATTTTACTTTCTATTCATTTTTTTATTCATTTTTGTATTTCTTTCTATTACAATGAAGATGAAGCAACTCTCATGTTTCGTAACTGATTGATTGAATTCCAATGAAAACCTATGTTTATAGGAAATTCTCGAATATTCCTTACTTCATATAGAACTGAAATCCTAATGACTAGAATTACCTAAGTTTTAGAATGTCTTGTTTAAGAGACTAACTATTTTTTTTTTGTTTTGATTGGAATTCAATTATGGAATACCATTCTGAACTTAATTAACTATTTGAATTTTCCCTTCCTTTTATCCCCCCATCTTATATGGGGGATAGACCCCCGTACCATATATCTATATATGAATTATACTTGATATATAAATTGATTTAAATAGAAAACCTTTGTATATATTCTATATTATTAAAACAAAATCCAAAATATATATGAAAAATATGCTAAATGAAAAATATGCTAAAAAATTCTTGTCTTATCCGCATTAGAGAAAATGAAATAAAAAAGAATTCAGAATTTCAGTTCAGTATCTAAGTATAAATACTAAGAAAAAGCAGAAAGAAGGATTGATTTGCGGCAATAGATGTCTTTCACATACAACTAGAAAAAAGTAATCTCCTTTTTAAATGGCAGTTCCAAAAAAACGTACTTCGATGTCAAAAAAGCGTATTCGTAAAAATCTTTGGAAGAAAAAGACTTATTTTTCCATAGTACAATCTTATTCTTTAGCAAAATCAAGATCATTTTCCAGCGGCAGCAAGCATCCAAAACCAAAGGGTTTTTCTGGGCAACAAACAAATAATCTGGTTTTGGAATAATTTGAATTGACCTATCCAAAAGAAATTCCAATTATTTAATATGAATAATTCGGATTAATTAATGAATGTACTTTTATGTGTCGAATTCCTCGGTACAATATTCTTAGAACTAACCCCTCTGATATATAGAACAAAAGTTTTTGCTATACTGTGTCCTAAGTATTCTTTTCCTATCAACGAACTTTTCATAATAGAATCCTCATAATAAAATATGAGGATTCTATTATGAAAAGTAGAGTATTCTTGCAATAGGACTTACAACTTCTACCTATCTTATCCAAAATCCACAAATAAATTGGTTTAGGCTTGGTAAATCGTATTAATAAGAGAATAAAGGCTTTCATTCTAGAAATTTTGCTAAAATCCAAAATTCTTTGTATTTAATGATGAAATTCTAGAAATTCTAATGGATAGATAGAAAAGGTTTTTTGGATTTTGTCCATTGCATTGAAAGATTTGAAATAATTTCAATGAGAAACTAATTAGAAAAAAATTAGTTCTATATTGCAACTGAGAAAAAACAGTTCCAACTCTTTCAAGCTTTGTTTCTATTGAGCAAAGCAAGAGTTTTTTGTTAAAAAAATCCGCAACGATACTACCAAACGAAGTCTATTTTAATGAAGATTCTAATGTTCCTAAATTCTATGGACTCTCCCAATCTCGACGATTTGCCAGAGAATAACTATTATTCTTTTAAGTTCCCTATTATTTCAAGTTAGCCGCCATGGTGAAATTGGTAGACACGCTGCTCTTAGGAAGCAGTGCTCAAGCATCTCGGTTCGAGTCCGAGTGGCGGCATTCTCGAAAAAGAATACAATAGATTAGAAAATGGATTCAATTCGAAATTTCCTATTTTGTAATGGGACCTTCTCCTTATGCTATTTGCAACTTTAGAACATATACTAACTCATATCTCTTTCTCAACTATTTCAATTGTGATTACGATTCATTTGATAACCTTATTAGTTCGTGAACTTGGGGGATTACATGATTCGTCAGAAAAAGGAATGATAGCAACTTTTTTATCTATAACAGGATTCTTAGTTTCTCGTTGGGCTTCTTCGGGACATTTTCCATTAAGTAATTTATATGAGTCATTGATCTTCCTTTCATGGGCTCTGTATATTCTTCATACGATTCCTAAGATACAGAACTCTAAAAATGATTTAAGCACAATAACTACGCCAAGTACTATTTTAACGCAAGGCTTTGCCACGTCGGGTCTTTTAACTGAAATGCATCAATCCACAATACTAGTACCTGCTCTACAATCTCAGTGGTTAATGATGCATGTCAGTATGATGTTACTAAGCTATGCAACTCTTTTGTGCGGATCCTTATTATCCGCCGCTCTTCTAATCATTAAATTTCGAAAGAATTTCGATTTCTTTTCTAAAAAGAAAAAAAATGTTTTACTTAAAACATTTTTCTTTAGTGAGTTTAGTGAGATTGAATATTTCTATGCAAAAAGAAGTGCTTTAAAAAACACCTCTTTTCCTTCATTTTCAAATTATTACAAATATCAATTAACTGAGCGTTTGGATTCTTGGAGTTATCGTGTCATTAGCCTAGGGTTTACCCTTTTAACCATAGGTATTCTTTGTGGAGCAGTATGGGCTAATGAGGCGTGGGGATCCTATTGGAATTGGGATCCTAAGGAAACTTGGGCATTTATTACTTGGACCATATTCGCAATTTATTTACATAGTAGAACAAATCCAAATTGGAAGGGTACGAATTCCGCACTTGTAGCTTCAATAGGATTTCTTATAATTTGGATCTGCTATTTTGGTATCAATCTATTAGGAATAGGTTTACATAGTTATGGTTCATTTACATTACCATCTAAATGATTACATAACATAAAACCTTCATGAAATGAAAGTTTTTCCATTTTTGTTTGATTTGAGAACCCCTTGAACGCCTTCTCAAAGGGTTCTCAAAAATTCGAGATATATCTAATTAGACTTAGACTTTTTTACTTTTTTCTGAATTATTTGGTTTTTCCACTATGGAATATAGAGTATAGAGCGGACTAGTTAAAAAAAAAAATCCTATTTAGGATAATAATTGGATAAGAGAGCCTCTACCCTGTCAACGGATAGCGAGAGAACAAAATCTGGATAAATACCAATTCCTATTACTGGTAAAAAGATACAGATTAAAAGAAAGAGTTCTCGCGGTCCAGAATCCACAAAATTTGCGTTTGGAACATGAAATAGCTTGTATCCATAGAACATCTGGCGTAACATAGATAATAAATAAATAGGAGTTAATATCATTCCAATTGCCATTACAAAAGTAATTAGCATTTTTGGCATTAACAGAAATTTGGGACTAGTAATTAGTCCAAAAAATACTACTAATTCTGCAACAAAACCGCTCATTCCTGGTAAGGCAAGAGAAGCCATTGAAAAGCTACTAAACATGGTAAAAATTTTCGGCATTGGGATAGATATCCCCCCCAGTTCTTCGAGATAAACAAGACGCATTCTATCACAAGCCGTTCCCGCCAAGAAAAAAAGTGTAGCACCAATAAATCCATGGGATAGTATTTGTAAAATAGCTCCATTGAGTCCAATGTTGGTTATGGAACCAATTCCTATAATTATGAAACCCATGTGAGATACGGAGGAATAGGCTATTCTTTTTTTGAAATTTCGTTGACCAAGAGAAGTTGAAGCTGCATAGATTATTTGCATCGCTCCTATTATTACCAACCAGGGGGAAAATAGATAATGAGCATGAGGTAACAATTCCATATTGATCCGAATCAATCCGTATGCTCCCATCTTTAATAGGATTCCCGCTAAAAGCATACATGTACTGTAATGCGCTTCCCCATGGGTATCTGGTAACCACGTATGTAGGGGTATAATTGGCAATTTGACAGCATAAGCAATAAGGAAGCCCAAATAAAATAGTATTTCCAATGTTGCAGGGTATGATCGATTAATTAATCTTTCCAAATCTAATCTTGGTTCGTTGGAACCATATAAGCCCATACCTAGAACTCCGATTAAGAAAAAAATGGAACCGCCTGCAGTATACAAAATAAACTTTGTAGCTGAATACAGACGCCTCTTTCCCCCCCACATGGATAAAAGTAAGTAAACAGGAATTAATTCTAACTCCCACATGATAAAAAAAAGTAAAAGGTCTCGCGAAGAAAATAATCCTATTTGACCACTATACATTGCTAGCATCAGGAAATAGAATAATCGCGAATTCCGGGTAACCGGCCAAGCTGCTAAAGTAGCTAAAGTAGTGATAAATCCTGTCAATAAAATAGATCCTAATGAAAGTCCATCGATTCCCAATCTCCAGTGGAAATCAAAGACATCTATCCATTTAGAATCCTCCTTTAATTGGATTAAGGGATCCTCCAATTGGAAATGATAACAGAATGCATAAGTCATTAGAAGGAATTCTAATAAACAAATAGATATAGTATACCACCTAACGATTTTGTTTCCCCTATGAGGTAAAAAGAAAATTAATGAACCTGCAAATATCGGCAAAACAACAAGTATTGTTAACCAAGGAAAATAACTCATGATAAAGTGATAAAGACAAGATACGTTTTGACCAGAAAAGCCCGTGCTCGCTTATTTCGAGCACAGGCTTCTTCGGTAAAGAGGAATCAGACGATTCAAGTGGAGTTTTTTGTAACGTATCAATAAGATAGAGCCATGCTGCGGGTTGTTTCAGGCCCTAAATAAACGCGGACACTTAAAAAATCTGTTGGGCAGGCAGATTCGCATCTCTTACAACCCACACAATCTTCGGTTCTCGGGGCAGAAGCAATTTGCTTGGCTTTACACCCATCCCAGGGTATCATTTCTAATACATCTGTTGGACAAGCTCGTACACATTGAGTGCATCCTATACATGTATCATAAATTTTTACGGAATGTGACATTGGATCTATAAATTTTCCTTTTCAACATAAAAATTTTCGATCTGGTAAAAATGAAATTAGTACTATATGAGTCATATGTATTGTAGGCACCAGACGAAGCAATGGTTTATCCAAACTTCAACAAATAAATAATGCAATATATTTCTTAATCCGTTTGTGAGAAAGCGTGAAAAGAGCCAAGAGACTTGAATTTTGGGCTTCAACAATCATAATTATACGAATTGTACATACGAATTCGAACTAGCCAATAAATTGGCTATCGTCTTTTCAATATAAATTATTGCAATATTCAAATTGCAATATCAATGAATTGCAAAAATTCAATAAGTAAAAAAGAATACTATACAATAACCTACTCAAAAAATAGATATTCTAAAATAATAAAATAATAAGAAAATAGTATTCGATTTCTATTCATCTTAATATTTGAATTTTATATTATCATTATATGTGCGCCTTTGTTTATTTGTTTAGAGGATTCTATGTCTAATTATTCAAAAGTCTAATTATTCAAAAAATTAGATTGATTGATACGAGTTGATTTCCTGTTACGATGGATGGAAGAAAGAATGGATAGTCCAATAGCTGCTTCAGCAGCCGCAAGGGCTATAACAAAAATTGCGAAAATGTCTCCTTTTAATTGGCGACTATCAAATAGATCAGAAAATGTTACGAGATTTAGATTAATTGAATTCAGTATAAGTTCAAGACATATTAGAGCTCTAACCATGTTTCGGCTTGTGATCAATCCATAGATACCAATCGAAAATAAATAGACACTCAAAAAAAGTACATGCTCAAACATCATTAACTAACTCCTTATCAATCTCGATTCATTTCAATATGAGGACAAGAATTGAACCGATTCAATTAATTAGAATAGAACAATTACACAACAAAAGAGAAAAGAAGGTATTTGTTGGCAGTAGATGGGTTTTACTAAATCAAAATTGTGATTCTTTAGTTATTTATTTTAGTTACTTATTTTAGATTTGAAATTCTAAGAATTTTGACTCATTCTAAGTATTTCTTATTGCCGAGCCATAGTAATTGCACCTATTAAAGAAACTAGAAGAATTATGGAAATGAGTTCAAACGGAAGATAAAAATCAGTTGCTAAATGAATCCCAATTTGTTGAACGTTATTTATGAGACCCTGTTCTACTATTTGGTTTGATCTTGTAGTCCAAAGAATTCCATACCATGACGTATCTGGGATAGTAGTCATTAGTGAAAAAAGAATAGTTATACAAACGAGTGAAGTGAACCCATCTCCAATAGTCCAATAATTCTTATTTTTAGACCATTCTGAGCCATCTATGAACATTACGGCAAATATGATCAAGACATTTATGGCTCCCACATAAATAAGAAGTTGTGCGACAGCTACAAAGTAGGAATTCAATAAAATATAGAATAAGGATATACAAATAAGAACTAATCCCAGCGAAAAGGCAGAATAAATTGGGTTGGTAAGTAATACTACTCCTATGCCCCCTAGTAGAAGAAAAAATTCCCCAAATAGCACAAGAATCTCATGTATTGGTCCAGGTAAATCCATTATGGATAAGAATAAATTAATAGTATAAAATTTTTCATGAACTGACTAAAACTAAAAGATTCAAGGAAGGAAAAAGGGATTAGGATATTTTTTGTATATAAGTTGTATAGTTAGAAATCACATCACGAAAATCTACTCTCATTTTAAATCAGGAATAATTTGCAATAAGCAGTAGTTATTCGTTTTTCTTTATAGTTAGTAAAGAACTATTGGATTTTTCTAACAAAAAAGAAAAATCCTAGTAATTAGTAATCGTTCTTGAATTCAAAGATTTTTCTTCGTCTATTTTACTTTGAGTCGAATTCCTAATTGTTTGAATTGTGTAATCTCCCATTATGGAGATTGGTAACCGACTCAAAGCAATTTGATTGTAATTCAATTCATGACGATCATAAGTAGAAAGTTCATATTCTTCAGTCATTGATAAACAGCTTGTCGGACAGTACTCAACACAATTACCACAAAATATACAAACTCCAAAATCAATACTATAATTAAGCAATTGTTTCCTTTTAATATCCTTTTCAAATCTCCAATCCACAAGGGGTAGATCTATCGGGCATACGCGAACACATACTTCACAAGCAATACATTTATCAAATTCAAAGTGGATTCGCCCCCGGAAACGCTCCGATGTAATTGATTTTTCATAAGGGTAGTGAATCGTTATAGGTAAACGATTTGTGTGGGATAAGGTAATTATGAAACTTTGACCAATGTACCTTGCAGCGCGTATTGTTTGTTGACCATAACTCATGAACCCAGTTACCATAGGGAACATATTATAAATATCTATGAAAAAGGTATGTTTCTTTCTCTTGTTTGAGAGAATTTTTGTGTTGAAAATATTCTTACTATTATTGTATTATCTTATTTATAGTGAAAATTATCTTATTTATAGTGAAACAAGTTGGGAAGAAGTTGTTAATAAGAGATTGCCCAGGGAAATAGGTAAAAGAAATTTCCATCCAAGATTTAATAACTGATCCATTCTCATCCTGGGTAAAGTCCATCTTATTGTGATAGAAATGAAGAGAAATAAATAAGCTTTAGTTAATGTAATAAAGATACCCATTGTCATTTCCAAAATTCCAACCATTTTATTCATTTGGAAAAATCCAAAAAAGGATATATAGGGAATAGATAAATTCCACCCGCCTAAGTAGAGAACTGTTACAAATAAAGAGGAAACTAATAAATTTAGGTAAGAAACAAGATAAAATAAACCATATTTGATACCGGAATATTCGGTTTGATAACCTGCTACTAATTCTTCCTCTGCTTCTGGTAAATCAAAGGGTAATCTTTCACATTCTGCCAAAGAAGAAATTAGAAAAACCAGAAAACCTATAGGCTGACGCCAAAGATTCCATCCAAAAAAACCATATTTTGACTGTGCTTCAACTATATCAACTGTACTTGAACTGTTAGATAATCATAGTCGATGATAACATCACAGTTCCCACCGCTATTCCAAAACCGTACATGAAACCTTAGCTTCATACGGCTTCTCTATGATCAGAAAAAAGGAAAGGGTTGTTTCATTTCGGTATTATCCCCCTGGGCATAGATAGAATTAGGTAAGATAAAATCGATTGGAAAGTCCTAAATTAGACCAAAGGAATTCCGTCTGCTAGAATAAGAAAAAGCGCTTCCGAATTGATCTCGTCCTTTATAATATAATGAGAATTTTTCTTTGTTCAGCAATAACTTAATCTTGGAATAAAACACTCGTTATAGCAATTAATAAATGAAAAGAATTGGGCATTAGTTCATGAGGAATTCTGTATGAATATGAATAGAGGAAGGAAAGAATAAATAAAGATCTTTTTTTTGTATTGCATTCCATATCTTTTGTCCTATTCTTCTTTCCCCCGGGAGGGGTACTTAAAAAGAAAAAAGGAATAAAGGGTTAATTCGTTCTTGATAGCCATTTCCTTAACAAGTGAATGGGAACATACTCTGGATCGGAATCCGAAGAAAGTACTACTTGATCATTTCTACCAATTTCAAGTCCTTATTATGATTCCTTTTATGAGGAAAAATCTCTAATGCCTTAGATTTCCTCATTACTAATCCTTTATGTACTTTAGTGTTCCTAACCCCTCACTAACTTTTGATGGATTCCTCTTATGATTATAAGTTATAGTAATAACTAGGAATATTCTAGTAATGGAATTCCATATCGCGAATCCTTTATTTTTGCCCGCTTCAAGATATGATGACTAATCAAAAAATCTCAACCTTGGGGTAAAGAGTTTACACTGCTTATGTTTACTTCAACTTTTTTCTTGTACGTAGGAAATGAGATTTTTTCTTTTTACTACAAATTAATAAGCTGTTTTGTTTCACTCATATAGCTATCTAGTTTAACTTACCAACCCGAATATAGAATAAGAAAAGGAAGATAAATATTCAATGGATTTTAGAGGAAAAAGATCCTATTTTAACGAATCACACGTAGAGATATTGCTAGCACACAAAAAGTTAATGGTATTTCATAACTAATAGATTGAGCAGCAGCTCGTAGACCGCCTAAAAAAGAATATTTATTATTTGAGCTATATCCTGCCATAAGAAGACCAATAGGAGCAATACTTGAAATGGCAATCCATAAAAAAACACCAATACTAAGATCGGCTAAAACAAAACGATATCCTAAAGGGATAACTAAAAAACTTAATAAAATTGATATGACTGCTATAGAGGGTCCAATGCTAAATAAAGGAATATCTCCTCGGGATGGCAGGATATCCTCCTTAAAAAGTAGCTTAGTTCCATCGGCTATAGCTTGAAGCAGTCCCAGGGGGCCAGCATATTCAGGACCAATACGTTGTTGTATCGATGCGGATATTTCTCTTTCTAACCACACAATTACCAGTACTTCTATTGTGATTCCCAGTAGGAGGGTCAAAATAGGTAGAATCCATATCAGTCCATAGACTTCTTTTAATAATTCCGATTTCGAAAAAGAATTGATAGTTTCTACCTCTACCCTATCTATTATCATTTCAACGATCAACTTCCCCCATAATGATATCTATACTACCTAATATCGTCATGATATCAGCCAATTTCATTTTTTTAACTAGTTGAGGAAGAATTTGCAAATTAATAAAACCAGGTGGACGAATTTTCCATCTCCAGGGGAAAAGACTATCATCTCCTACCAGATAAATTCCTAATTCACCTTTTGGAGCTTCCACTCTTACATAAAGCTCTTGCTTTGACAATTCAAAATTGGGCGAAGGTTTTTTACCAAGAAATCGATATTCAAAATCATTCCATTCGGAATTCTTTGCTTTCTTAAAGCGTCGGACTTCTAAATTCTCATAAGGACCCCCAGGAATTTTCTCTACAGCCTGTTGAATAATTTTGATGGATTCCCTCATTTCACCCATTCGTACTAAATAGCGAGCTAATGAATCCCCTTCTTTTTGCCATTGGATTTTCCAATCAAATTGGTTGTAAGACTCATAAGGATCAACTTTACGAAGATCCCATTGTATTCCAGAAGCTCGTAACATCGGTCCCGATAAGCCCCAATTTACTGCTTCTTCTCCGCTAATAAAACCGACTCCTTCAACTCGTTCCATAAAAATGGGATTCTGTGTAATAAGTTGTTGATATTCAACAACTCCTCGTAAAAAATAATCACAGAAATCTAAACATTTATCGATCCATCCATAAGGTAGATCGGCGGCTACTCCTCCGATGCGAAAGTAATTATGCATCATTCGCATACCTGTAGCAGCTTCAAATAGATCGTA